AATGCTCATTCAATGAGCATTCTCAATAACAGATTTCGGATCTAATCAATATTGATATACCGAGTATCTTATCCGTTGATACGAAGTATTCCGGCGATCCCCACGATCCGGGTCCGAACTGTTGGAATTGGAATAGGTTCGGCAGCGGATCGCGAAATCTTGGTGATCTTCTCCATCTAATAAATGAGGAGTCCGTTTTGAAATCGTCCGCCCTGCATCCACCCCCCGAGTATATGATTCAACAGGAATCACACAAGGGTAGATTGATAGAAACCTCTGGTAAAATACCCACCAGTACCCGTACCCAGCAGATAAAGTACATTACATAGTCCGTTTTAGAGATTGGCGCTTTGCCCATTCAGTGACTTTGGCACTGGACGTTCCCAAAATGGGTACTATTGAGTCGGGTGAATTAGAGAATAGACAGACGAGACGTCTGTTGGCATTCCAGCCTTCCTTCTCCTTTCAGGGCCTATCCCAAAGAGAATCCAGTACCTCTTGGTCGTGAATATCTGAATAGGACGAACCGGCCTCCGTGGATATCTTTGCTTCAGAACAAAACAATTAGAATTAGGCTCGGTCAACTGGAATGTGTATTATCCATATAGGAGATCTTCCAATTGAGAAGATCCATCGACCTGAGACGAAGAAAAAGGTCTACCTACTATTTTATTTAGTTATTCAGTTAAACCAATGATTCATTATTGGAGCAGATAGCAACAACTATTTCATCGGACATGCGTATTTTTGATTTTCCGATGGATTGACATGGTTTCATTAATGGAAATTGTTTGATGTAATGAGTAAATAGGCTCTTTCACCGTTCAAGAATTCTTGTTTAGGCAGTTCATATCATCCATACATAGTGTTTTGATCTAAGATTTCAATTCTTCCAGCTTTCTGCAGTAACATATTGTTCCATGGAGCTAAGATCCAAAATATGGAATAAACAAGTATTTCCACGACTCTACCACCTGGCCAATTCTGTTCCACTTAATCCCTTTTTCATGGCCACATATCTTTATTTTATGGCTAAGGAATGGGAAATCTTTCTCCTGTTACATGAATCAAATGTTTCATTTCATCTGGGAAAAGCCATCTCTTTCTCAACAATGTCTTTGTCATTTGATCCAATAACGTTCCGTTAGATAGGAACAGATTTGATAAATACTGATAACTCTCAGATAGAGTATTAGAACGGAAAGATCCATTAGATAATGAACTATTGGTTCTAAGCCATCTGTGGCGATGAATCAACAATTCGAAGTGCTTTTCTTGCGTATTCTTGATGAACCAGCGTTTATACATAGATGTAGGAGGATTTGTTTGGGAAGTAATAAGCCCCTTTAACATCTCTTCATCTGCAAAGAATTCTCGACGGGAAAACACAGAGACAAAGGACTGATCTTTGAATAGGAAAAAGAATGGATCCGCAGGATCCCAAATGAATTGGCTTATTCGAAAAAAGCCTTGTTCTTTGGAAAATCTATCTCGTGTCTGGTACTGCATGGTTCCACTCTGCAAGAACTCTGAATCATTCTCTTGAAGCTCATCCTCTTTATGATAAATGATCCGCTTGCCCCGAAATGACCCGGCCCAATAAGGAAATCCCAATTCAGTGGGCCTTTCGATACAATCAAATATATTGCCATAAGGGCGCCATATTCGAGGAGCCCAAACTATGTGATTGAATAAATCCTCCTCCATCTGTTGTGAGTCGAAGGCTCCTTCCCCTTCTTCAAACTCCGATTCGTATTTTTCATATAGAAATCTCTGATCAACGATAGAACAAGATCCATTTTGCATCATATCTAACTGATTCCTTGGTTCGGACCGAAGAAGTAGTGTCACTCGATTATTATCAAACTGGCTGCAATCTTTTTCTGTCCGTGAGGATCCCGCCAGAGCGCCTTCTACTTCTAATAGGCCATGAACTAGATCAGAATCATTCTCAACGAAGCCATAAGAAGTGATCCAATTTTTTTCATTGGGTCCGGATGAAGACCAAAGATCTTGAGCGACCGATCCGGCAGAACAACTCAAAAGATAAAGAAGTATCGTTAATTTCTTCATGCTCGTTCCAAGTTCGAAGTACCATTTGTACAAATAAGAATCCCCTTCCTTACATGATTTCTTCTTCATATAGATAGATATAGGATCTATGGGGCAATTACTTAGAAGTACATTTTGTGCAACAGTCCTTCCTATCTGATAGAAAAGGATCTCATGATCCTGAACCGATCTTACCTGGGATCGCAAATCCCAAGTTTGTCTATGAAGAGCTGATCTAATTGTATTAGTTTCTATAATTGATTTCTTCTGTGTAATACTAATTGATAGGACCTCATTGATAAGTGCTACAAGATCTCGTGCATTGAAACCCATGGTTATGGACCCGAATCCGTTAGTATGGAACATTTTCTTTTCCAAGTGAAATCCTCTAGTATAGGAAAGAATGAAAAAGTGCTTTCGTTGTTGTGGAATAAGAAGCCTTCGTATCTTAATACATGTATTTAATTTATTCGGAGCTATTAGAGCGGGATCCACTTTTTGGGGAATATGAGTCGAAGCAATAACAAGAATATTTCTAGTGGAACATCTTTCACAATCCCTGGAGAGATAGTTCTCTAATAGACCGAGGGATAAGTAATTCGACTCATTCACATACAGATCATGAATGTTTGGAATCCATATTATGCAAGGAGACATTGCTTTTGCTAATTCGAATTGAAGGGTGATATCAAATCGGTCTATTTTTGGCGTCATATCCATAATAGTTAGCACATTCGTCATAGTTAGCAGCTCCATATCAAGGTCATCATCAATATCGTCACTATCATCAATATCGATATCGTCACTATCATCAAAATCGATATCGTCAATAGGATAACCTTTAGACTTATCATACAGGAACTTGTTTGGAAATACCGTAATGAAAGGAACATAGGAGTTTGTCGCTAGGTATTTGACCAAATAGGATCGTCCAGTTCCTATAGAACCTATCACTAAAATACCCCTAGAAGGGGATAGGGCTAAGCGGAGCGAAAAGGGTTTTCCGTGAGATGGGAAATTAAAACTATTAGCCCCACACGAGGTTTGTGAATAAGTGATTGTCTGATAATGAGCAAGGAATATCCGTCTTTCTGCTAAACAGGATCTATTGAACTCATAATTCATTAGATACTTTTTATGAATGTCAACTAAGTATCGTAAGTAAATTGATCCCGGTTGTTCAATCATTTGATAACCAGAGTCATTCTTTGATAAATGATCACTATGAGTCAGACTCAATAGAATTTGATCAATCCTTTTTTCTGTCGTTAAGGTGGAGAACTGAACCAAGAATTCTCTTTCTTCATCATCAATCGAATCATTGTTCGCGACCCAGGATTCTATTCTATCATCAATCCAATCATCGTTCGCGTTCTTTCTTTTTCTTATCAATGAATAGATCTCTTTACTTGTACGACTTAGATGTATCGTATTTCTCGAAAAAGTGATTCGATTGATGGGATTTGGTATGATACTTATGAGATCAATGAGGTTGATATTCAAATATTTCTTCTTAGAACGTATTGATTTGACCCCATAAGCGGAACCCCGTATTTCTTCCAGAGCAACTAGAAAGAGATTCTTTAACCAGAAAGAATTCAGTTCAGATGTAGGATACCTATCCAGAAGTTTTCGCAACTCAATCATGTATGATGGAATCATCAAAGACTTGATCTTTTCTAACTCTGTCTGTAACTCACTAGAGGCTCGGGAAACGAAGAGAAGATGTATACGAACGAGATATCCAGCAACAAGAAGAAGGAAAAGGATTGAATAGAGGAACTCCCGAGCATTTTTTGATGTCCATATCAATGGAACGGGTGACTCATTATTTCGATGAATCATTTCTTTGGACAGAAGAAGATTCTGTAAACACTTACTCGAAATCTCACTTATCAGAGTCCATTGTGGAAGAATCTTCTGATCAATTGGCCATGGTATATCTGATCCATGCATAATATCATGAAAAAGGGATACAAATTTTTGACTACTACTTAGTATCGGCAATGGGTCTGAAAAAGTATCTAAAAGGGTGAAATTTAGATATTTGCACCCTGTCGAAGTAAGGAACCATGGCATATATGTTTGGAACAGATTCCATTTTGAGAGATTTGAAAAAGCACTATCTCGTTGAAAGGTTCTATACATCTGCCCTTTCTCAACGCATTTCTTTAGACAAAGACTCCGTTTTTTCCTCTTTCCAGATGGTAAATATTTCTCAGAATATGGAGTGTGAATCAAACTCATATTTGAATTGAAACTGAGATACTGATACAAGTTCTTCCCTTCTGAATCAGATAAATTCATATCTGAAAGAGGCTGACAATAAGTTCTTTCAAAATTGACCATTTGTTCCTCTCTTAGAGGTGTTGCAGAAATGTCTGCGATCGAGTAAATAGCTCTACGAACGAATGGATCGGATCGAATTGGAAAATGGAAATATTTGTACAAGTTATACGTTTCGTCACCACTTTGTGTTTGTGGAAAATCGTTAGGTATGAATATGTCAGATACCAGTGACTCAATTGGTGAAATAGTCTCTCTCTCCAAAAAAATATGTTTTTTTTTACCGACGCACAAAGAAAATATTTTGTTGCGAATGAACAAGATATTGATAAATTGTCCATATGTAAGATCATAATTATTGATACGGGTCTTTTCCACATAAAAAGGGAATCTTTTGTTACAATAGAACCAGAAGTGATGTGGATCATTCAAGAATCGAAGTCGATTTGCTTTATAAAAAGAAGATATCAATGAACTTCTATGAAATGGTTTCACGGGATTCAGCCAATTGTCTCGATCGTGGGATATCATTGAGAAATAGGAATCCGTATTATCAAAGGATTTCCTGCGATTATTTCTAGTATGGAATGAGTCAATCATCCACTTTGGTATCTTTTTGAACAAAAATGGTAATATCGTTTCTCCATTGATCAAGAATTTCGGTCTTTGGGAAGTATCATGATCATCTAATAAGAAGGGTTTCAATTTATTCAAATGAACGATTTGAACATCTATTGATTCTAACAACTGATTGCAGAGTTGATCATTCGGACCTTTCAATTCATAGATGTGGATCTCGGACCTATGAATGGGAATATTCCCGATACTCACAAAGAAAAGGGGAAGTGACTTGGACAAAAAGGGAAGTGACTTGGACAAAAAGAAACGAAGTGACTTAAACAAATCTTGTTTGTCGATAGCCTCGGACCAATCAATCGAATATTGATTAATACGTAATCGATCGAACACTACTTGAAAATGGTTCTTCTGGTCAGAAATGAAATGTTCCTGGAAATTCTTGCTCCCATTGGACCATTTGTATCTGTATGCATCAGGATCCCGATTCATGGATCTCTCGGTTCGAGAAATAAGAGGATCAAACCATTTCTTCTGACTCTTTTTCAAATTCGATAAATATTGGTTGATCATATATTTCATTATAGTTATATGATTCAGAGTATCATTTCCTATTTGATCCCTTTGAATTTCATATTCGAAGTTGCGATCGGATCTATTCATTAAAAAGAATCGATTCGATACACTTCTTATGTACCCATAGGTGTTATATTGGATTTGCATCAGATTTCGGATCAATCTATATTGATTGACTGCCTCCATTATGTTGTTGCTAGCAAATACCGCCGTTTTTATTTTTGGATCTTCCAAATAATTCCCGCAGTAGATCCGGACCAATTTTTTTCTGATCCTTCGATAAAAAGATTCATTCTCTTCATAAAAAAGAGGAGGTAGAATCAATAAAGATTTCTTTTTCGATTCATCTCTGGAGTTGAATACCTTATTCAAGAATTTTTTTTGATCTAACCCGTAGGAATCAATAGAAAAGGCAAATCTCCTATGATACACCAGATCCGGCCCGGTTATTGATAGAGTGAATAGATCTGCCATTTCTTGAAATCTCTCTTCTGATTCAAAATCATGGTGTAACGTGTATCCCCCCTTGTTCCGGCCATGGAATAGATGAAATAAATAAAAAAATGGATTTTTGTTCAAGAATGAAATCTTATTGGAACTGTCCATATCCGGTGCATCCTTCGGAACCATATCAGATCCCGGATCTGATGAAATAGGATGAATTGAGACGGTATTTTGTAAATACGTAATTATCTTGAATATATCAACCATTTCTTTATTTTCCGATCGCCTGGAAAGAACAAAAGAAACATCCTGTTTTTTCTTCAAAAATTTCTGATCTCTAGTGGACCTCTCAGTAGGATTCGAACCCAGATGAAGTTCTGACCATCTGTCAGAGAAAAAAGAACGAATTGATCTTGTAGGATTCCCAAGAAATTCTTCGATTTCTTCCGGAAGCAGATGATTATTCATCTGCTTCTCACGTTCCGCGAATAGCCGGGACATTGAGGAAGATCCAAAAAGGCATTTCGGGAATCGATCTGATTCTATCTCTGTTCCTTCCGTTTGAAGAAAGGAAGGATCCCAAAGAATCGATCTTTCTTTTTGAATATTTGACAATGCATTCCGTACCTTGCTAAAAAACCGATCCTTGTTTACCAACCACACATTGTCTAACCAAATCAAATTCTCTCTCGATACGTTCCTCAAAAAATCCGATTCGTGCTGATTCTTTCCCCAACTAACGAAGAGATCTTGGTGGAATTGCCACATATGAAATTGAGCACAATTTTGCAAAGAAATATCCCACTTGTTTCTCGAGAAGAGATGGGAAACATGCTCAATATAATTTGATTGAATAGTTGCCTCAGCTCCTTGTTGTTTGAAGAACCCCCCCCCTTCAATTGGTCTTTTTTCACGAAAAGCAGACATGAGATAACAAATCAAGTCTTTCCCTAAGACTTCGAATAGCTGTCCCGAATTCAAGTTGAGTATGTTTCGCTTCTTCCTCGGAGAAAGACGATCAAACAATTCCCAATCATGGTCCTTGCGGATCATATCATCCGTATAGGATAAAAAAAGAAACTCCAGATATTTGCTATCTTTCTCTTTGAATGAGATCTCAATTCCAACTACGGTTTTATTAGATACCTTACAACTAGAATCCCTCTTTTTTCCGATCCGGTTCCTCCACCACCGCGAACCCCGGTTAGATTCAGGCATGATACACTTTTTATTTATTGGGAGAACCCAAGTACTCTCTTGCGAATCCATGAAACAACTCTCAGAAATATTTTTCCCTTTTGGAAGATACAGGGGCGAAACAATCAACCTATTGATATTGCAAGACCAAAAAGATTCTTCCAATGTCTCATTTCTGGGTCCAATGGAATTCATAGGTATAGGAAGAAGCCCCATCAAATAGAGATTTTTTCTTTCGACAATCTTTCGATTGTTAATACGAGATATAAGGACCGCTACTACAAGCAGTATTATACCTTTGATCGTGAAATATCGATTGCTTCTTGAACCCTGTGAATCACGTGAAAGTAGGATACTCCAAATTCGGGGGTCAAAGAGTTTCATAAAACGTTCTTGGTGGAAAAGAATGTGAGTGAAAGATCCCACTGAATCGAATTTGGTCCATGAATCTAAGAAATAGTGAGAATTCTTGATCTCTCTCAATATCTCTCTCAATTCGAAGATCCAGGATTTGAATTGATGTCCTCTCATTGATTCCTCCTAAAGATTTCATTTCAATTGGAATTTGGTTATTTACGATGTACGATGATCCCTGTTAAGCATCCATGGCTGAATGGTTAAAGCGCCCAACTCATAATTGGCAAATTCGTAGGTTCAATTCCTGCTGGATGCACGCCAATGGGAACGTTCAATAAGTCTATTAGAATTGGCTCTGTATCAATGGAATCTCATCATCCATACATACCGAATTGGTATGGTATATTCATACCATAACATATGAACAGTAAGAACTAGAATTCTTATTGATACTGGAACTCATAGGGAAGAAAATGGATTTATGGATGGAATCAAATATGCAGTATTTACAGAAAAAAGTATTCGGTTATTGGGGAACAATCAATATACTTCTAATGTCGAATCAGGATCAACTAGGACAGAAATAAAGCATTGGGTCGAACTCTTCTTTGGCGTCAAGGTAATAGCTATAAATAGTCATCGAGTCCCGGGAAAGGGTAGAAGAATGGGACCTATTATGGGACATACAATGCATTACAAACGTATGATCATTACGCTTCAACCAGGTTATTCTATTCCACCTCTTATAGAGAAAAGAACTTAAAGCAAAATACTTAATAACACGGCGATACATTTATACAAAACTTCTACCCCGAGCACACGCAATGGAGCCATAGACAGTCAAGTAAAATCCAATCCACGAAATAATTTGATCCATGGACAGCGTCGTTGTAGTAAAGGTCGTAATGCCAGAGGAATCATTACCGCAGGGCATAGAGGGGGAGGTCATAAGCGTCTATACCGTAAAATAGATTTTCGACGGAATGATAAAGACATATCTGGTAGAATCGTAACCATAGAATACGACCCTAATCGAAATGCACACATTTGTCTCATACACTATGGGGATGGTGAGAAGAGATATATTTTACATCCCAGAGGGGCTATAATTGGAGATACCATTGTTTCTGGTACAGAAGTTCCTATATCAATGGGAAATGCCCTACCTTTGAGTGCGGTTTGAACTATTGATTTACGTAATTGGAAGTAACCAATTAGGTTTACGACGAAACCTAGAAATCGATCACTGATCCAATTTGAGTACCTCTACGGGAGAAACCTCAGCAGAAAACTGTTGAGTAACGGCAGCAAGTGATTGAGTTCAGTAGTTCCTCATAGAAAATTATTGACTCTAGAGATATGGTAATATGGAGAAGACAAAAAAAAATTGTTTGAAGCACGCACAGAACCGGAGAGCGCCCCTTGTTTCAAAGAGAGGAGGCCGGGTTATTCACATTTAATTTGATGGTCAGAGGCGAATTAAAAGCTAAGCAGTGGTAATTATAAAGATCCCCCGGGGAAAAATAGAGATGTCTCCTACGTTACCCGTAATATGTGGAATGGAAGTATTGACGTAATTTCATAGAGTCATTCGGTCTGAATGCTACATGAAGAACATAAGCCAGATGACGGAACGGGGAGACCTAGGATGTAGAAGATCATAACATGAGTGATTCGGCAGATTTGGATTCCTATATATCCACTCATGTGATACTTCATCATACGATTCATATAAGATCCATCTGTCTAGATATCATCATATACATCTAGAAAGCCGTATGCTTTGGAAGAAGCTTGTACAGTTTGGGAAGGGGTTTTTATTGATAAAAAAGAAGAATCTACTTCAACCGATATGCCCTTAGGCACGGCCATACATAACATAGAAATCACACTTGGAAAGGGTGGACAATTAGCTAGAGCGGCAGGTGCTGTAGCGAAACTGATTGCAAAAGAGGGTAAATCGGCCACATTAAGATTACCATCTGGGGAGGTCCGTTTGATATCCAAAAATTGCTTAGCAACAGTCGGACAAGTGGGTAATGTTGGGGTGAACCAAAAAAGTTTGGGTAGAGCCGGATCTAAGCGTTGGCTAGGTAAGCGTCCTGTAGTAAGAGGAGTAGTTATGAACCCTGTAGACCATCCCCATGGGGGCGGTGAAGGGAGAGCTCCGATTGGTAGAAAAAAACCCACAACTCCTTGGGGTTATCCTGCGCTTGGAAGAAGAAGTAGGAAAAGGAAAAAATATAGTGATAGTTTTATTCTTCGTCGCCGTAAATAAATAAGAATATAGAAAACTGAATTTTTAGAATTTGAAATAATGTGATGGGCGAACGACGGGAATTGAACCCGCGCGTGGTGGATTCACAATCCACTGCCTTGATCCACTTGGCTACATCCGCCCCTTATCTAGCTAAAGGATTTTAGCTTTTTTCTTTTTCCATTCATCATTATTGTATTTATTCTTACCTTCATACTTAGATCGATATATTGGGCATAGAATGCCAATTTCAAAAATGTAATGTAATAAAGGAGTAATCCCCTGTGACACGTTCAATAAAAAAAAATCCTTTTGTAGCTAATCATTTATCGGCAAAAATTGAAAAACTAAACATAAGGGAGGAGAAAGAAATAATAGTAACTTGGTCTAGGGCATCTACCATTATACCCACAATGATTGG